AAGAATCCCCAAGGAATTCCAAGAATTCTTGGTATACATTTGTTCCAACTCTCAACCCTCTTTTCTAGATTCATGGATATTGAATCAATCGAACGCACTTCTAAGACCTGTTCTACTTTTGGAAGACCCTGTGTTATATCACCAGATCTCGATTTTTCATATATAAATGTAACTAATGTATCTCCTTCGTAAAGGGTTTCCCCATAATGGCCATGAACAGTTGCTCCGGGGGTGGCCAAATAAGGCTTAGCTGATCGTATCACTATCGAGTCAACTTGAACAAGTATAACTTGACCCGATTTGAGGGGCGGTCCATTTTTGGCTATACATACATTTTCACAAATAAACTGTCCAAGACTAATTATTTTAGATGTCTCTGCACAATAATTGTGATGGAGAAAAGACCAATTCAAATTGAATGGATTTAAAATAATGTTACGGCATGGATCGGGATTATAAATTTTTCCATTTTCATCCATTAAATAATATTTTAATTTAATCACTTGAAAAGTCTGTTTTAAATTGTCAAGTTGCAAATATTTAGTTACTAAGATCTGATTATGAGTTATTAAATGGTAAGATGAATAAAAATTCTCAATTGGAAGGCATGTTCCTAAAGGGCCCAATGAATTCCTAATTGGAATTAGGGGATCTTTTTTAATTGATTCTTTTATCACACTGTGATATTTTACATCTTTGAATGGCTCCATTCGAGAACAATTGGCTGCTGACAAAACTATCAACGACTGACATTCCTTATTTCTATTCAACAACGTATGAATAGTTCCTTGAGGTTGGTTAAGAGATTGTTGAATTTTTGCCTTGGAATAGGAATAAATGGCAGAAAAGGGGTTGATATTGGTACAATCTGATCCATTATCAGAGAGCAATCCTGACCCCGACGGATCATTCCTTTTTCCGATATACGAAATAGGGGATTTCACTAAGTTGATTCTTAGGAAATGTCGAATCAAACCATTTGTCCTTATTTCAACAAAAGAAGCACGGGCTTCTTCGCAAGAAGAACTTTTTTTGTCTTGGTTCCAATTCAATACTAAACAAGTCCGAACTAATTGAATACTTGTGTCAGAAATTCCTCGAATCGGTTTGCCATTTCCATAAAGGATATAATTGACAATTCGAAGTTGCACATTATCCCTTTCCTGCAATGGATCCGGTGGAAAAAGGGTTCCTAAATTTATACCGTCCGTTATTTCATATGTGACGACAGGTCGAACTAAAACAAAAAACCTTTTCTTACTAGGTGTAATTCGTTGGACATAGATCCAATTTTTAACTTTTTTGTATTCCTTGGAATTTATTTTTCCTGTTCCTGGTGGTATCAAAACGCCGGTATGTCTGGATATCTTATCCGTCTCTCCAGGAAAATGGATATCTCCAGAAAAGATTTTCAGTTCAATTCGTTTTTTTTTTCTCTCCACCCGGACCAACCCACCGACTCGGCTTCTTAGATTTAAGGTGATTTGTGTATCGACCCCAACGATACTATTGTTCCGTACCATTATGGAAGAAGATCCGGGCAAGATATGCACCTCTTCAGGAATGAAAAAAAATCGATCTACTTTCATTTGGTATTTTGGCCTAAATTCCTTGACTCCTCGATACTCAATCAAATCCTCTTTTTTGATGACTGAATGCGTTTCTATAGTCCCATATTTAATAATGCCCGAACTCTTTCTTCTGTATCGAGGATCATCGAAATAAGCAAGAATACTATTTCGACGGAAAATACCATTTACGGGGATTTCAATCGAGATACCTGAACAGGGCATTAGTTCATTCTCGAGTTCTTGAATCGAGTGTAGTGGAATGATGAATTTATTTCTTCGCCTTTTTGACAATAAATCAGAATTCCCGTGAAGAATAGGCGAATATACGAGATTATACTGACCAGTACATATGATTCGATTAAGGTCTGAATAATCAGGAATCCTATCTTCTTTTTGACCATAAAAATCCGAACTAAACAATTTCTGCCTCGCCTGATCATTGGTTACTGAGAGGTTAGAAGTATATCTTCGCTTGCCAGAAAGAGAATGCGCATTCATTTGATCCTGATCCTTGTGGATCGAAAGGTAGACTAGATTGGACCTGCACGGCCCTCCTAATAATATCCATAAATGACTTGTTTTTGGTAATAGATGAACATTACCATATGTAAATTCGGGTGCATGATAGACATCGGTACTCCAGTGCATTTCTCCGTCTGAATCAGAATAAATATGTTTTCGAACCTTCTCTTTAAAATTCAAAGTGGATATTCCTGCGCGAATCTCAGCAATTACTTGTTCTGATTCTACATATTGATCGTTTTGAACTAAAAGCAAACTTTTGGGTGGAATATTCACATTATGTAGAATATCTTCACTCTCAATAGTTACATACAAGTCTATCGAACATAGAAAGGCGGGATGCCCATGACGTGTACGTGTCGGATGAACCAAGTCCTCATTGAATTTTATTTTTCCATTAGATGGGG